AAACGAATAAACCTGAATTCCACGAAATCTTATCTTCTACTAAAACATTTACTGATGAAGCAGAAGTTCTTTTGAAAGAAGCTATTCAGGAACAGAGGGATCTTTTTCTCCTTCAAAAGCAAATCTAACCAAATTAATTACTTTAAATCGGTAAGGTAAATTAGAAATCTAAAGTGTATATTAACAAGTGGATCTTATCTCTTATTCAAATTATTAAGAGATAAGCTTTCTTGACATAGAAATAAAAAATATATATATATGGAAATATATTGCGTCCAATAGGATTTGAACCTATACTAAAGGTTTAGAAGACCTCTGTCCTATCCATTAGACAATGGACGCTTTTCATTTCCATTTTTTTTTTTTTTTTATTAAAAAAAAACGGAGAGATTACTCAAAATATTGACATATTGGCTCGGTCTATACGATAAATTAAGTACAAGTACAAGCGGGTAGCGGGAATCGAACCCGCATCGTTAGCTTGGAAGGCTAGGGGTTATAGTCGACGTTGATTCATTATTCTTAACGTCTCTAATTCAAAACCGAACATGAGACTTTGGTTTCATTCGGCTCCTTTATGGAAGATGGATAAATTTCAAAAGATAAGATATGAACGAAATTAAAAATTTCGACCCATAATATCTATGTCAGCTTTTCTGTTTCAATGTATTCAAAATACCCTACCTGCTTTATAGACAATCCTTAGAGAAAAGAAGGAGCTTCTAAGATCTTTTCTCGTTACTTCGTTCTCTATTTCTAGTTAATAGAATCCTTAGGAAAATATTTTTGTTTCCATCGAGCTAAAAGATTTGTCGATGTCTTTAGTAAACCAAAGACATCGTTTCATAGCTATTTTGCTTCACTTTTCCATATATAAAAATAAAAAGAAAAATTGAAGATTTAGTTACGATTAGAAATAAATTTTCTATCTTTATCCATGGATTCCTTATTTATATTCATTCAATTGGAAGTATTGATCCAATAAAAAAATTATGTTTCGTAATTTCATAATCTATAATCCTACTATAGAATTGAAAATTGACTTTTGAGTATAAATTACGAGAATTTATATTCTTCCTCGACTTTTTGATTCAGAGGTAAAGAAGGAGGAAATCCTTTTTACGAGATAAAGTTTTTGATTAGAATGGGATATTCAAAAACCCATGGGATCCCTTAACCATTAAGGGATTAATAGAACGAATCACACTTTTACCACTAAACTATACCCGCTACAATCAGATTATTGTATATAAATTGACTTTTTGTCTAACAAGAAAATTGTTTGGAATCAAAAGAGAAGATCAAAAAAAATAATGAAAATTATAGCGTAAACGAGAATACGTAATGAGATTAGTAAAGGCGGACTCGTTTAAATACCAAGTCTTTTGCTTAGAGGTTTTTGTCAGATATAAAACTATTTAAGTCCTAACCGAAAAACGCATTGTTCAAGAATTTAGAGTTCCCTTATTTTCATATCTTAGTTTAATCGATTTTTTATTTAATTAAAAATTAAATTAGAATAAAAAAAAGCCAACAAATTAAGATAGCAAACTCCTTTTCGTTGCAAGAAAAGAAAGAGGGACCGGCCCAGCTTGGTGCTGGACAGGCCAATCCGGGGAAAGAAAAGGTTTCTTTGGCGAAAATAAAAAAGTTAATTTATTTTTATTTCTTTTTTTTTTTTTTAATATAGATAAACTAAATCAAAGTAATTTTTCAAGCCCGATTTTCATTTATGGAACATACTAAATTATTCTTTGGTAATCGGGGAAAGATGGCTGAGTGGACTAAAGCGTCGGATTGCTAATCCGTTGTATGAGTTTTTCGTACCGAGGGTTCGAATCCCTCTCTTTCCATTTTTTCGATAACTTTTTATTGCCTTTCGATTTTTTCTGAGTTATTTTTTTTATTCTTCACGCCCAGGATTACGTCCTGGATCATTAGAGAGGAATCCGAAGATGAATAAAGAGACAAAGAATATCACCACCGTGTAAACAAATAGTTTGAGAGTAAGCATTACATAATCTCCAAATTTTTTTAGGAAAAAAAGAGAGTAGATCCTCTATGTGGCCATTTGTATTTTAAATTGCGTACCTTACTAGAGTTTATATAGATTTTTTTCAATGAGCACCAAACGAAGAAATAAGCTAAAGTTCTTTATGAGACTAGAAAAATAAAATAATTTTCAAAAACTACATTTTTCATATTTAATAAAAGTAGATTTGTTCATTAACAAAAATTTTCATTTATACCTAAAATTAGCCATTTTTGGAAGACTCCAAGAGGTCTTCCAATAGAAAAAGGATCAGAATAAGGAAATGAAATGGGGTGTTCCAAACTTATCACAGTTATACCCTAATTTCTCTATTCGCCTCGAGGGTTCATACTGTAAGACTTAGCTTATCGATTGTTATATATATTTTTTTTGAATAACTTAGTCTAGGACGGTATTAAATATTATTGAATAATTTTTAGTTAAAAAAATCAGCGAAAGCTTACGGCAGCTTGCCAAACAAAAGCTAAAAGAAAAAAAAGCACAGGTATTACTGGCATAACATCTATGACTGGATTTAAAAAAGCGTAGGCTTCGGGCAATTTGGCGACGAAAAAACTACTTGAATAAACGGTATAATTAAGACAGATACAGATTAAACTTAATATATTAATCATAACAAACATTTTGTTCTTAAGGTTAATTATATTGAATTTGATTGAGTTATTAATAGGTTGAATTCTTTCTATCGAAGGGGGTAAATGGAGAAAAATAAATTAGATATACCAAAAAACCTTCTTTAATTTGAACTTGCCCAATCCAAAATTCTTCAATTTCAATTAGAAAATAAAAAAGTGAATAGAATAAATCATAATTTCATATAATATCTTAATTCAATTAGATCTAATGATCAATAAATGCATCAGTTTAGGTTTCTATATAAATATATATAAATTCTAGCAATGATCTAATTTCTTTGATAGATATTTCAGGCTGAAGTTGACGAACAACCAGTAACAATAATAGTGTTTATTAGTCCCAATAATAAATGGGGCGTGGCCAAGTGGTAAGGCAACGGGTTTTGGTCCCGGTATTCGGAGGTTCGAATCCTTCCGTCCCAGAACATATCTGTCTATACACTCAACATAGTATTCTATTATCATAGATTTACTCCATATATAATAATATATAGAATAGATTATTTAGTTTATATCAGAATAAAGTATAATAAATGTCACGTTTTTGAACAATTTTCTGTTTCAAAGTCTAATATTAAAAAATTGATAGATATTTTTTTTTGAATGAGTCTTCTTTTAATCATATATTTTTCAAAAATTTAATCGAGTTCAAATAACACGGAGATCCAATAGAATCTACTTGTGATCTATCTTTGAAATTGACAATTTTTTATGAGTTTTTAATACTCGAAGAATTAAGTGTTAATTTTTTGAATTGATCTTATCAATATCAAGTTATTTTAAAATGCAGAATTAAAAATAACTTAATTTCAATTTTAGTTGTGTTTGTTTAATTTTTAAATATTTAACTGAATATAGTTAGTTCTAAGTAAAATATATTTACTATTAATAATATTTTAGTTAGTTTATTTTCAGTTTCTTATGTATATATATTAAAATAGAATAATATAATATTAGATAGGTGTATCTAGTTGTAAAAATTTTTACATCTATATCTATCTATATATAGATAGATATCTGGGGTCAAATTTGATCTTTTCTGTGATTTCATCAGAAATTCAATTATTTTTTGAGATAAAAATAAAATTAAAATATAGGTTATTAGGTACAGACCAAACAATGACTATTCATGATTTCACATAATGGAATTAATTTAATACTCTTTCGAAACTAAAGGAATGTTATGGTAAAACTTCGTTTAAAACGATGTGGTAGAAAGCAACGTGCGACTTGAAGGACACGATCCGCTGTGGATTCTTACACCCACCATTTTTTTATTATATTATATAGGTAGGACTGAAAGTGCTTTTGGCTCGACATCATTTGTCCTGTTTCACTAGAATTTTCCTTTTTAGAGGGGGGGTGCAAACTGGATCGTACAAGATGGAGCTCGAGCAGAACGTATTTATTCGTTTAGTGGAGGCAAGAATCTAGGGTTAGTATCATTTAATAAATAGGGACAGCTTTGTTAAATCTATTTTCAACATAGAAATCGAAAGGATGCAATTCAATCAATTTTTCAATTAAAAAGTTCAATTTTGTGGGATTTAGAAAATTCTTTCGATAAAATCAAAAGTGTATTACACAGGAATCAACCATTAGTATGATTTGTTGGTAGAGATAAATGACAAATAAAGGGGATGTTGCTGCCATTTTGATTGAAATGAAACAATCAAAGATCATCGAAGTTATGTCTAAACCCACTGATTCAAGGCAAAGAAAGAGGAAAGGATCTTAGAACAAGGAAATATCATTTTCAACTGTCTCAACAAGAAGAACTCAATTAAAATTAAAGAATCACAAAATTAGATTTGAAAGGCGACAGACAAAAAAAGGGGATTATAGACAACTCAATAAACGAAATGCTTATACAAAGGGTTTCCTTGGGAGTTATCAAACTTGAGTTATGAGCGCGCAAATTACAAATACAAAAAATTTTTGGTTGGGTAAAGATTAATAAACAAGTATTTAAATCATATGATAAAGAAAGAGAATTCTTCATATAATTGATTTGAAGATTTTAGAAAGATATTTAACATTAGACTTCTATACATAAAAATAACTTTACTTTTCTTGAGCCGTACGAGGAGAAAATTTCTTATACGTTTCTATGGGGGGGGTTATTTACATCTATCCCAATGAGCCATTTATCGAATCGTTGCAATTGATGTTCGATCTCGAAGAGAAGGAAAAGCTTTATGTAAAGTAGGTTTTTATGATCCGATAAAAAATCAAACTTATTTAAATATTCCTATTATTCTAGATTTCCTTGAAAAAGGCGCTCAACCGACAGGAACTGTTCATGATATTTCAAATAAGGCGGGTTTTTTCTAAACCTTCGCCTTAAATCACCAATCAAAATTTAATTAATTAAATGTATAAATTAATGAACGTGGGGATGAGTTTTCGATAGTTTTGCATAATCTTTTCTTTTACTTTTTTTATACAGTATAGAGTTTTCTATTTATATCTTATTTCATTTCTTTTTGATACTACATAATGTCGTCTTTTATATTATAACCAAAAAAAGATCTATTGTCATATCAATAGGCATTTGGGAGTACAATTATATGAAAAAAAAAAACAAAAGTCAAAGGTTTAAATCTTTTCTTTTTTATTTGTATTGATTGATTGCTATTAATTGACTAAACTTGGGATTTTTCTATTTCATTTTTTTTTTATTTATTTGTACGTATACACCTTTTTATGTCTATATGTCGTTTCTATATGGAGTTGTAGTGCCAATCCAACCTAAATCCTTGATTTTTTTCATTTAAATTTCCATTTTGTTTATTTGATTCTTTTATAAAAATTCACTGTTATATTGACAACAGTGTATCAAATGAATATAATCTGGGCATGGGTAAATAAATCCATTTACCTCTGTCCTATCCATTTTAGTTCATTCAAATAAAGGGTTCATTGGATACACCAAGTCTTTTTTTTTTTTTCTTAAAAAAAAAAAGAACTATTTTGAATATAAAAGAATAATTTATAATATAACAGACAAGAATTGGTCTACAAAAATTTTCATTTATACTTTCATCTTTAATTTTTTTTGCCTTTTTGAAATGTTTTGATTTGATTGTGCCATACAAGAGAATTTCTTTATTTATTAGGATTCCGATTGTATCTATACACTCTAATTCTTTTAGTTCGGGTTACTAACTCAACGGTAGAGTACTCGGCTTTTAAGTGCGGCTATCATTTTTTACACATTTCTATGAAGCAAGGGATTCATCTATACCATCGGTAGAGTTTGTAAGACCGCGACTGATCCTGAAAGGAAGGACTGGAAAAAGCAGCATGTCGTATCAATAGAGAATTTGAAAAATGTAAAATTATTACAATTTTAGGGATAAGGCCAAAACCTTGTTTCAATTGTTTTAATTTTTAGCTTGGGATTTATTAAATTGAACAAACAAATCAATTAAAACTAAAGTTGGTCGAGCAAATAAATGGATAGATCCTAACTAGAGGTTCCAACTATAGGTATAGGAAGAGAAAAAGGAACGAGCTCCTGTTCTTCATTTTTGAATGATTACCCGATCTAATTAGACGTTAAAACTATATTAGTGCTTGATGCGGAAAAGCTTTTCCTGTGGGCTGATTATCGATTTTTTATGAATCCTACCTATTAGCAATCTTCATTATATAGTGGAGATTCATGTGTATGAAGAAGGCAGTATATTGATAAAGATTTTTTTCAAAATCAAAAGAGCGATCCGATTGCAAAAATAAAGGATCTCTAACCGTCTTGATATTAGAGAATGAACATAAACCAATTGGGTGAAAAAAGAGAGGATAGAGAGTTCATTAATATGTCGTATCTTTATTCCGAGGTATCCTAATAATACCTTGTTTTAACGCTATCGTACTATAAGTATCATTTGGTAAACCAATCCATCCCATCCTATATTTGACTATATAGGTTCAAATCGAATTTAAAATGAAGGAATATCAAGAATATTTAGAGCCGGGTAGGGTTTGGAAATATGACCTCCTATACCCACTTATCTTTCGGGAGTATATTTATGCATTTGATCGTGATCTGGGTTTAAATAGATTGAATTTGTGTAAAAATGTGGTTTATGATAATCAATATAGTTTTTTGATTGTAAAACGTTTAATCACTCGAATGTATCAAGAGAATCATTTCATTTTTTCCGATAATCATTCGGACCAAAATCAAGTTTTTGGGTACAATAAGGATTTGTATTCTCAAATCATATCAGAGGAATTTACAGGCATTATGGAAATCCCATGTTCCCTACGATTTGTTTCTTACTTAACGGACATAGAAATTGTAAAGTATTCTAATTTACAATCAATTCATTCACTATTTCCTTTTTTAGAGGACAAATTACCACATTTAAATTATGTATTAGATGTACTAATACCCTATCCGATTCATCTGGAAATTTTAGTTCAAAACCTACGCTATTGGGTAAAAGATGCCTCTTCCTTGCATTTATTAGGGCTTTTTCTTCTCGACTATTCTAATTGGAATAGTCTGAGTAGTCCAAAAAAATTACTTTTTCTTTTTTCAAAAAAAAATATAAGAATTTTCTTGTTCCTGTATAATTCTCATGTTTGTGAATACGAATCTTTCTTACTTTTTTTTCGCAACCAATCTTCTCATTTACGAGTAACATCTTCTGTTGTCTTTTTTGAACGAATATTTTTATCTAGAAAAATCAAGCATTCTGGCGCAGAAGGGTTTGCTAGTGATTTTCCCACTAGGCTATGGTTTTTCCACGATCTTTTTATGCTTTATGGTAGATATCAAGGAAAATCAATTCTGGCTTCAAA